AAAAAAAAGAATTTGCCTACAGTAAAAGGACTAATCAGTTATTTCTTTCATCGCCCCAAACATGCCAATATTGGCACTAATGGTACGTAAATGTAACTCCTTGTTCATGTTCAAACAACTATTCAGAGTTCCGAGCGCTCCTTGTAAAGCTTGTTGGAAAACCCGTTGTCGGACTTGATTAATTGCTCTTTGTTGTTCAAAATGAATGGTTTCATTTTTGTAATTTTCTAATTGGTCCAAAGTCTTAGAAGTTGAATTAATCAAATTGAATTTTTCTCGTTCTATCTCAGAGTATCCGTTCACTCGAAACTGATCTGCTTCTATTTCGACTTTCCGTAACCGGGCCCGGGCTTTTTCCAGCCGTTCAACGGCCCCACCCTGCAGTTCTTCTGAATTTCGAATACTATTCAAGATCCTCAGTTTGCGATTATCTAATAAATCACTTAATGAAAGTAGATTATCTTTCCATTCATCTCAAAACTTCCATGATCCCTTCCCGAACCAAACATGAAATTTTCGATTCATTTGGCTCTCACACTCAATTACGTCAACTACTTATGTATGGGGGGGGGTTCCCATATCTTTTTTTAATGTAATGAGCCTATCCTCTCTCTCTTCTCTATTCATATTCCAAAATTAATCTTGCGACTGATCCCTAATCCAAGACCGGAATATTCGGAGGACTCTTCTGACCAAATCAAAATAGATAATTGTCAGCAAAGTTGTTTCTTTTTTTCTTCAAATCCAAAGAATTCTTCTTACTTTATACATAGGTCATCGATTCAGCATAAAAAGGGGTTGTTTGAAATACCTATTTTTCCAATATTTTCCAATCAAATTTCCAATACCACTAAAAGGCTCAAATCTTTTTATCAACATGAGTGTTTTATATCGAAAAAAAAATTCCAATTATTATTAATTATTTAATTATTCCTTTTGAAAATATTTCTATTCTATAGTAAAACATAGTAGTAGAAAGAGTACCGTGCTTTGTCTGGACTTCAATTCAAACTTTAGCTTTAACCATGTTAATGGTCCCACATTATTGGTTTGATTCATAGAGAATCAAAATAGATTTACCAACAAATCACGAAATGCTATGGTTCTTAAATATGATTTGAAATTGATTCAGAAGTAATTCGCGGAATCATGCACCCTTTTCCCTTTGGTCCTTAGTTATAACGAAAAAAAAAGTGCAGCTGGTTGGGTCCAGCCTATTCTTGAAATAAACAACTCGCACACACTCCCTTTCCAAAAAAGATCAATACACCAAGCACTACACTTAGATTTATTGGATTTGTTGCTAAAATATCGGTATTAAACCCGAAACTCCCGGCGAATGGCCAGTGAACCAAAGAAACGAAAGAATCGGTTACATTTTTCATATGATCTCCTCTTTTAGATAGACTAAAAAAAAATTAGTAATTTACCTATTTCGACACAGAGTCAAAAATTCGATTTTGAAATCCTTTCTTTGAATTGGCAATTGGGGATTCCCGCTAAGAAGGATACTATTTAGTATTAGGGACCGGGACTTCTGTCAATTGCAAAACCCCTCGTTTGTTGCAACATCTCTTAAAAAGAGGGTTTTCCTTACTTTAGACTAAGAAAGGGAAAGAAAAAAGCGAATTGGTATGCTTATTTTAATTCCTCATCCTCAAATAAGTCCTTCCAATTGTAGGAGTTAAATCTTGATAGAATTCGAAAAGCCCGAAGCGCAGATATAATCAATAAGAGAAAAAAAATAAGTCAATTTCCTTTCCTATTTATAGGATTAAACAAAAGGATTAGCAAATAAAAGCGCTAATGCTACAACCAGTCCATAAATTGTTAAAGCTTCCATAAAAGCCAGACTAAGCAATAAAGTACCTCGTATTTTTCCCTCCGCCTCGGGTTGTCTCGCAATCCCCTCTACTGCTTGGCCCGCAGCAGTACCTTGACCAACTCCAGGTCCAATAGAAGCAAGCCCAACAGCCAACCCAGCGGCAATAACGGAAGCGGCAGAAATCAGTGGATTCATGATAAGTTCCTCGCACTAAAATGAAAATAAAGAAAAACAAAAACTAAAGAAATCGTTAATGATACAATCGTCCAATGAATTATGACTTAATTATTCCGTCACTGGGATTCACCCAGCCGAAGTAACTAAGAACTCCGAATTGGAGTAATAATAATATTATTATTGAACCATCAAATTCGATATCTCTTTTTTAGTTCCGATCCACGGGCACAACACAGGATTTTTATGAATCCATACGACTTTTGTTCTTCCATTTCTTTTTTCGGGACCTTTTTTTGAATTCTTCGTTCGTTTTCTTTACTTTATTTCATCTCTTTATTTTTATTGATTCAATTCCCAGTCAAAGCAAAGACGAAATCGAATAATTTCTATTGGAATCCCTATCGAAATTCACAATAGTCGCAAGAGTAGGGTGGATTAGATGTATCTTTAGTTCATATATAACTAGCAATATCTAATATCCCATATACATGTCTTTCTTCCAGAACGTAAACCAACTATTCATATCTTAGATTCAAAGTATTCGTATCTGTAAGTCAATCGTATTCTAGAACCCCTTTTCAAAAAACCCACAAGAGTTGGCATTTGATTCCATATACCTAATTATGTCCCCCTCGCCTAATCACCCCATTTTTTATGAATCCCTTTTTTTAGGAATTTTTTTCTATTCCTTTTATTTATCATTATCCAACATGGCTACACTCGAAATAGACGAATTCATTGAGGCGAATCATTGCATAGAACTCAATATCAGTATTTGATTGAGGTACGGTCATGCAATTTATTATTTATTATATTAATATTTTCTTTTGGTCAATCGTTGAATTGAAGAATTGACTAAAATCAACTAAAAAGGGAATCATTTTAGAAAGCATCTTTCTTTTCTTTTTTTTAATCACCCGCCTGTGATACTCTAAGAATTTTTATTCAAATTATCACTCTTGGTATTTGCTATTGGAATTGAATGAACAAATAATGACCAAAACAATATAAAGAAAATATTAATTGGCGGGGGGGGATGATATAATAAGGCCAAAGAGGAATTTTAGGAAAAAGATCCTTTCGATCTCTTTCCTACAATTCCCCAATTTCATAATTTTTTTTATACGACTCTTGGTCGTATATTCTGTATTTGTAAGATTTATGGTTGGATATGGATGTTTCCTAAGTCGATTATCTTGAATTACGCATACATTGCCTTGTTCTAAGCTACAAAAAAAGACAATTTCGAAAACGAGTCAATGATGTCCCTCCATAGATTCGCCTATATAAGCCGCAGCTAAAGTTGCAAAAATAAGAGCTTGAATACCGCTTGTAAATAATCCAAGGAACATGACAGGTATAGGAACCACTAAAGGGACTAAAGAAACAAGAACAACAACTACTAATTCATCGGCTAATATATTGCCGAAAAGTCGAAAACTAAGTGATAAGGGTTTTGTGAAATCTTCTAAAATGTTAATGGGTAACAGAATTGGAGTCGGTTGAATGTATTTACTGAAATAACCTAATCCCTTTTTGGAAAGACCCGCATAGAAGTATGCTACTGACGTGAGCAAAGCTAAAGCAACGGTAGTATTTATATCATTCGTAGGTGCGGCTAACTCCCCATGAGGTAACTCTATGATTTTCCAAGGTAAAAGAGCACCAGACCAATTCGAAACAAAAATAAAAAGAAACATAGTTCCAATAAAGGGAACCCATGGGCCGTATTCTTCTCCAATCTGAGTTTTGCTCACGTCTCGAATGAATTCAAGGACATATTCGAAGAAATTTTGACTGGCAGTCGGAACGGTTTGTGGATTCCGAACGGCTATAAAGGCTGAACCTAATAAGATAGCAATTACAACCCAAGAAGTAATAAGTACTTGGGCATGGACTTGGAACCCGCCTATTTGCCAATAGAAATGTTGGCCTACTTCCACACCGGATATATCGTATAACCCCTTTAGTGTGTTGATGGAACATGATAGAACATTCATATTGCCCTCTGACCGAAATAGAAATTTAAAAGGAATTATTTTGATTCAACCATCTTCTTTTCGACTTGTCTACTTGAATTGTAGATTTTGAATATCTGCTAATTACATAATATCCACCAGTTTTTGTCTCTTTTTTTTTGTGCGATTCAGGAATAGTACCCCAGCCATAAATCCATGGAGTTACCAAAAAAATTGATTTATCTTATTATTAATCAACGATTTCGTATATAGCTAGAGCGACCCTCACAAATTGCGAATACTAATTTGTTAAGAATTAATCGGATTGAAGCTATAGCGTCATCGTTTGCTGGAATCGAAATATCTGCGAGATCGGGGTCACAATTTGTATCGATTAAACAAATTGTTGGAATTCCCAAAGTGATACATTCTCGAAGAGCCGTATATTCTTCGTGCTGATCGACGATGATTACAATATCGGGTACCCTCGTAATATATTTAATCCCGCCCAGATACGTTTGCAGGCGTGATAATTGTCTCTTCAAAATAGCGGCATCCCTTTTTGGAAGACTGTCGAGTCTCCCCTTTTTTTGTTCCGTTTTCAAATCCCTGAACTTGTGAAGTCTTGTTTCTGTAGTGGACCAATTCGTTAACATACCACCGAGCCATTTTTTATTAACATAATGACACCGAGCCCTTATTGCAGCTCGCGCGACTGAATCAGCTGCTTTATTTTTAGTACCAACAATTAAGAATTGTTTTCCCCTACTTGCTGCATCAAAAACTAAATCACAAGCTTCTGATAAAAAACGAGCAGTTCGAGTCAGATTTGTAATATGAATACCTTTGTGTTTTGCAGATATATAAGGTGCCATTCTAGGATTCCATTTCCGAGTACCATGACCAAAATGGATTCCTGCTTCCAGCATCTCTTCCAAATGGATGTCCCAATATCTTCTTGCCATTTCTCCCCCACTTCCTCTTAAAAAAAAAAAAAAAAGAGACGAGGCGCCCTGAAATAAAGAATTGTTCCGAGGGAACCTTCTCTTCTACCAGAGATTGACCATTGATAATTGATACACGATCCAGGCCATTCATTACTTTCTATTCATTATTATCTTTTTTTTTCTTACCATTAAGAAATCAAATGATCACAAATAGTTAAAAGAATCCGCTCCTAGGACTCATTAAACCCTCTAAGCAATTGCTCTGATGTATCATGGAAAGTCGTTGAAATGCAAGAGTCAAATAATTCTCTGTGGTGTAAGAAAATATCTCTCATTTCCCCCCCGAATAAATTCCCTTTTTGTCTTTCCAAAAGAATGGTGTTATGCTGCCTTGAACAGTGCACTAATCCTTTGAATCCGGTACCAACGGGTATTATCCCCCCCAGAACAACGTTTTCCTTCAAGCCTTTCAACCAATCGATACGACCTCGGAGAGCTGCTTTTGCTAAAACTCGCGTGGTTTCTTGAAAACTTGCTTCGGATATAAAACTTTGAGTATTCAGAGATGCTCTCGTTATTCCCAATAAGATAGCTCGATAACAGATCACTTCTTCCAAAGCGCGCCCCGTTCGTTCCGCTCGTAACAATCCAATCAGTTCGCCGGGTAAAAAAATATTAGACATTCCATCTTCTGAAACCAAGACTTTTGATGTTATTTGACGTACAATAATTTCTAGATGCCTATTATGGATCTGCACCCCCTGCGATCGATAAACCTTTTGGATCTTATTAACCAAAGAGATACGACTTTGCACTATAGTTAGCTCAGCACCAATCAAGAATCCCCAGGGAATCCCAAGAATTCTTGTTATACGCGCGTTCCAACCCTCAACTCTCTTTTCTAGGTTCATCGATATTGAATCAAGCGAACGCACTTCTAACACTTGTTCTACTTTTGGAAGACCCTGCGTTATATCACCAGATCTCGATTTTTCATATATAAATGTAACTAATGTATCCCCTTCGTAAAGGATTTCTCCATAATGCCCATGAACAGTTGCTCCAGGAGTAGCCAAATAAGGCTTAGCTGATCGTATTACTACAGAGTTGACTTGAACAATTAAAACTTGACCAGATTTTAGGTGTGGTCCGTTTTTGGTTATACATACATTTTCACAAAGAAACTGCCCAAGACTAATTCTCGGGGACATTTCCTTACAATAATTATGATGGAGAAAATACCAATTCAAATTAAATGGATTCAAAATGATCTTACTGTCTGTATCAGGATTCGAAATTTCCCCGTTTTCATCCATTAAATAATATTTAAGTATTTGACAAGGCTGTTTTAAATTGTCAAGTTTCAAATATTTAGTTACCGAGAGATGATTATGAGTTATTAAATAGTAAAATGAATAAAAATTCGCAATTTGAAGGACTGTTCCTAAAGGTCCCAACGAATTCCTAATTGGGGTTAGAGAATCTTTTTGAGTTGGAATTGATTGTTTTATCACATTGTGATATTTTACATCGTTCACTGGACCCATTCGAAAATAATTAGATGATGACAAAATTCTCAAAGATTGGCATTCCTTATTTCTATTCAACAACGTACGAATAGTTCCTTGATTTTGGCTAAGTGATTTTTCAACCCCCGCCTTGCCAAAAACGGAATAAAACGGATTGCTATTGGTGCGAACGGAACCATTATCAGAGATCAATCCTGAACCTGAAGGATGATTCCTTTTTCTGATATATGAAATTTGGGATTTCACTAAGTTGATTCTTAAGAAATCGCGAATCAGACCATTTGTACGTACTTCAACAAAGGAAGCACAAACCTCTTCGACGGAAGAACTTTTTTTGTCTTGGTCCCAATTCAACACAAAACACGTCCGAACTAATTGAATACTTGTATCAGGAATTCCCCGAGTAGCTTTGCCCTTCCCATAAAGGACATAATTGACAACTCGAAATTTCATATTATCCTTTTCCCGCAGCGGATCCTGGGGGAAGAGTGTTGCTAAATTTATACCATCCGCTATTTCATAGGTGACTACGGGTCGAACCAAAACAAAATACTTTTTCTTGATAGGTGTGATCCGTTGAACATAGATCCATTTTTTCAATTTTTTTGATTCCTTAGTGGATTCCTTAAGTTTTTTTTTTTCCCTTTCTGGCGGTATCAAGATGCCACTGTGTCGGGATATCTTATCTATCTCTCCGGGAAAATGGATATCTCCCGAAAATATTTTGAGTTCAATCCCCCCTTTTTTTCTCTCCATTCGCACCAATCCGCCCACTCGGCTTCTTATATTTAAAGTGATTCGTGTATCTACTCCAATGATACTATTATTCCGTACCATTAGGTAAGAAGATTCGGGAAAAATATGCACTTCCTCGGGAATGAAAAAAAGGCGATCTATTTGCATTTGGTATTTTGGCTTAATTTTTTTGAGTCCTCGATACTCAATCAAGTCCTCTTTTTTGACGATTGAATGCGCCCCCAGAGTCCCATATTTAGTAATTCCGGAACTCTTTCTTCTGTATCGAGGATCGTCGAAATAAGCAAGAATACTATTTCTACGGAAAATACCCCCTATGGGTATTTCAATCGAGATCCCTGAATGGGGCATTAGCTCTTTCTCTTGTTCTTGAATCGAGTGAAATGGAATAAGAAATCGGTTTCTTTGCCTTTTTGCCAATAAATCCGAATTCGCGTGGAGAATTGCAGGATGTATGAGATTACAATGACCAGTACCTATGATTCTCTTAAATCCCGAATAATCAGATATCTCAAGAATTCCACCTTCTTTTTTAGCAGAAAAATCAGAACTAAATAATTTGTGTCTCACTTGATCATTATTCACCGAGAGCGAGAGGCTAGAAATCTCTCTTCGTTCGACAGAAAGAGAATGAATATTCATTTGATCTTGATCCTTGTAGAGTGAAAAAGAAACTACACTAGATCTGCATGAACCCCCCGATAATATCCATAAATGACTTGTTTTTGGCAAGAGGTGTACATTACTATATGTAAATTCGGGTGCATGGTACACATCAGTACTCCAGTGCATTTCTCCCTCTGAATCAGAATAGATATGTTTTCGAACCCTCTCTTTAAAATTCAAAGTGTATGCTCCCGCCTGAATCTCAGCAATCACTTGTTCTGATTCGACATATTGATCGTTTTGAACTAAAAGAAAACTTTTTGGTGGAATAGTCACATTATGCATAATATCTTCACTCTCAATAATTATATCCAAATCTATCGAACATAGAAAAGCAGGATGCCCGTGACGTGTGCGCGTGGGATGAACCAAATCCTCGTTGAATTTTATTTTACCATTAGAAGGGGCTCGTACATGTTCTGCAGTGCCCCCTGTAAATACGCCACCGGTATGAAAAGTCCTTAATGTTAGTTGAGTCCCCGGTTCTCCAATAGATTGACCCGAAATAATACCTACGGCTTCCCCCAATTCAACCAGGTCACCATGAGTCGGACTCCGACCATAGCATAATCGACAGATCCAAGATGTACTCCTACAAGTAAAGGGGGTTCGAATAGATATTGCTTGTGCTCGAAAGGTTATGAGTCGATTGACAAGTCCAATCCCAATATCTTGATTTCTAATGGCGATGCATCGCGGACCCATATATATATCGTCTGCTAATACACGACCAATTAATGTTTGGCTAAAAACCCTTTCCGACAGCATCCTATTTTGATTTTGAGGACTCACAGAAATTCCTCGGATGGTGCCACAATCTGTTCTACGTACAACAATGTGTTGAACTACTTCAACAAGTCTGCGCGTAAGATATCCAGCATCTGATGTTCGTACAGCGGTATCTACAACTCCCTTGCGGGCTCCATAGCAAGAAATTATATATTCTGTTAAAGAAAGTCCTTCGCGTAAATTGCTTTGAATGGGTAAATCAATCATTTGACCTTGGGGATCAGACATTAATCCTCTCATACCCACCAATTGGTGTACTTGAGATGCATTTCCTCTAGCTCCCGAAAAAGACATTATATGGGCTGGATTAAAGGGATCGGTCATCCTAAAATTAGGATTCATTTCTTGTCGCAAATATTCACTTGTAGCATACCATATCTCAATGGATTGACGTAGTTTTTCTATCGCGTGTACATTCCCATAATGATGGTGTTTTTCCAAAATAAAACTTTGTTGTTCAGCATCTTGGACTAGCCATCGCTTAGAAGGTATCGTTAAAAGATCATCAATGCCTAATGAAATAGATGTAGCAGTGGCTTGCTGGAAACCCAGGGTCTTTACTTGATCCAGGATGTGTGATGTATATGCCATTCCGAAGTGATCTATTAACCTGCTAATAAGTCGTTTAATGGCAGTTCCATCTATCATTTTATTGTGAAAGACCAGACTCGCCCGTTCTGCCATAAGTACCTCCGTATTCCGCTGAGTAGGATTCGACAATGGATTTGAGTCAATGATTGGAAAACTTCCTTTTCTCGATCTTGATTCACGTAGAAAGGTCAGCAATGGTGGTCATACTTGAACCGGAAAGGCCCAAGGTGTCATAGAATTACTTAGTTTAGACACCATATGATTAGGTACCATATGAGCAGGCCCGACAAAACCCTTGTATAGCTTCTTCGATTTCTCGATAAAGAGAAATATGGCCAACGGTGGTTCGAATGTATATAGAAAGAATTTCTTTTTTTACACTTCGTACTATTAGATAATGTCCATAAATCTCATGATAGGTACCCAAAGATTCATAGTGAACTTCGATGGGAGCTTCCCTTGAAGCAATAACGCGTTGATCTAATCGCCACCGGAGCCACAAAGGACTATCTAAATTGATTCTTTTCTGCCGATAAGCCCCAATTGCATCATAGGAATTACAAAAAAAGGGTTCTTTCGTATACTTATAGCTATTATCGTCAATTCTTTCATCTTGATAATTTCTTCGATTACATGGATGATACCTATTTGCACAAATACCTCGACGATTCCCGCTCGTTAATACATAGAGTCCAATAAGCATATCTTGAGTCGGTACGGAAATGGGATCTCCAATAGTAGGAGACAAGAGATTCATATGAG